TTAACATTAAGAACTTTTCATACCGGCGGAGTATTCACTGGAGGTACTGCAGAACATGTGCGAGCCCCTTCGAATGGAAAAATCAAATTCAACGAGGATTTGGTTCATCCGACACGTACACGTCATGGACATCCTGCCTTTCTATGTTCGATAGACGTGTATGTAACTATTGAGGGTGAAGATATTATACACAATGTGAGTATTCCGTCCAAAAGTTTTCTTTTAGTTCAAAACGACCAATATGTAGAATCAGAGCAAGTGATTGCTGAGATTCGCGCGGGAACAGCCACTTTGAGTGTTAAAGAGAAGGTTCGAAAACATATTTATTCGGATTCAGAGGGTGAAATGCATTGGAATACCGATGTATATCATGCATCTGAATTTACATATGGTAATGTTCATCTCTTACCAAAAACAAGTCATTTATGGATATTATTAGGGGAGCCCTGGAGATCCAGTCTCGTCTCCCTTTCGATCCACAAGGATCAAGATCAAATGAACACTCATTCTATTTCGGGCAAACGAAGATCTATTGCGAATCCCTCAGTAACTGCTAAGCAAGCGAGACTTAAATTCTTTAGTTTGGAGTTTTCCGGGAAAAGGGGGGGTGGAGTTCCTGATTATTCAGAACTTAATCGAATCATATGTCCGGGTCGTTGTAATCTCGGATATACGGCCATTCTCGACGAGAATTCTGCTTTATTGGCAAAGAGGCGAAAAAATAGATTCAGCATCCCACTCCAAGCGATTCAAGAACGCGAGAACGGACTAACGCCCTCTGTGGGTATCTCAATTGAAATACCGATAAATGGTATTTTCCGTAAAAACAGTATTCTTGCCTATTTCGACGATCCGCAATATAGAAGAAAGAACTCTGGAATTACTAAATATGGTACAATAGAAATGCAGTCAATCGTCAAAAAAGAGGATTTCATTGAGTATCGCGGAGTCGCGGAAATAAAGCCAAAACACCAAATAAACGTAGGTCGACTTTTTTTTATTCCCCAGGAAGTGCATATCTTCCCCGAATCTTCTTCTATAATGGTACGAAACAATAGTATTATTGGAGTAGATACACAAATCACTTTAAAGACAAGAAGCCGAGTTGGCGGGTTGGTCCGAGTGGAGAGAAAAAAAAAAAGAATTGAACTTAGAATCTTTTCTGGAGATATCCATTTTCCTGGAAAGACAACAAAGATAGCCCAACATAGTGGCATCTTGATACCACCAAGAACAGGAAACAGAAATTCCAAGGAATACAAAAAATGGCTCTATATCCAACGGATCACACTTACCAAGAGAAAATATTTTGTTTTGGTTCGACCTGTAGTCACATATGAAATAACGGGTGGTATAAATTTAGTAAGACTTTTACCCCCGGATATACTGCAAGAAAGGGATAATGTACAACTTCAAATTGTCAATTATATCTTTTCTGGAAATGGCAATCCAATTCGGGGAAGTTCGGATACAAGTATTCAATTAGTTCGGACTTGTTTAGTATTGAATTGGGACCAAGACAAACAAAGTTCTTCTATCGACGAGGGACGTGCTTCCTTTGTTGAAATAAGGACAAACGGTTTGATTAAAGATTTTCTAAGAATCGACTTAGCAAAATCGCCTATTTCGTATACGATAAAAAGGAATGATCCCTCGGGTTCAGGGTTGATCTCCGAGAGTGAATCAGATCGCACCCATATCAACCCCTTTTCTTCCATTTATTCCTATTCCAGGGCAAGGATTCAAGACTCCCTTAACCAAAATCAAGGAACTATCCATACGTTGTTGAATCGAAATAAGGAAGGCCACGCTTTGATAATTTTGTCATCATCCAATTGTTCTTGTTCTAGAATGGGTACATTCAACGATGTAAAAGCTCCCGATGTGATAAAAGAATCAATTAACACGGACGCCCTAATTCCAACTAGGAATTCGTTGGGCCCTTTAGGAACAGTGCTTCAAATTGCGAATTTTTATTCATTTTCACATTTAATAACTTATAATCAGATCTTGGTCACTAACTATTTCCAACTTGACAATTTTAAATCGACTTTTCAAATACTTAAATATTATTTAATGGACGAAAATGGGAAAATTTTGCAGCCCGATCCGTGCAGGAATATCATTTTGAATCCATTTAATTTGAATTGGTATTGTTTCCATTCCACTTGTTGTGAAAAGTCATCTCCAATCGTTAGTCTTGGGCAGTTTATTTGTGAAAATGTATGTCTAGCCAAAAAAGGACCGCATCTAAAATCGGGTCAAGTTCTAATTGTTCAAGTTGACTCTGTAATAATACGATCCGCTACGCCCTTTTTGGCTACCCCAGGGGCAACGGTTCATGGTCATTATGGGAAAATGCTTTATAAAGGAGATACATTAGTTACATTTATATATGAAAAATCAAGATCTGGTGATATAACACAAGGTCTTCCAAAAGTGGAACAGGTGTTAGAAGTGCGTTCAATTGTTTCAATATCAATGAATCTCAAAAAGCGGG